CTATTTAGTAGTCTAAGTTTCTCGAGGAGGATAATTAATTCGGTCGTTGTGGTCGGACTCTATTATGGATTTCTGACCACATTCTCCATAGGTCCCTCTTAGATCTTCTTTCTCCAATCTTGGATTAGGGAAGAAGGAGATATTCGCGACTACTGGCGGTTTCATTATGGGGCAGCTCATGATCTTCATATCGATCTATTATCCACCTCTGTATCTATTCTTTCTTAGCTAAACGGGTGGAGGATCCACCCAATTTGTTTATATCATGGGCTCGAAAAACGGATCCAAATTTGACTGAAATGCACGATCTTCACAGGTATCACTTTTCACGATACCTAAAAGGTGCAATAGCCATTTTGAACCATTTCCTATACTATAAGAGAATGGTTTCCATTACTTTGAGAAATGGATTCTTATATCAAACTATAGCTATTACATTAAAGAAGTAATAGAAGTCGAAGACGCAGAATGGTAGTGAATAGAGAGAAAGATTCTTCTGATTTTCTTGTTCCTGAAAATATTCTATCTATCTCCTAGACGCCGTAGAGAATTGAGAATTTTCATGTCTTTCAATTCTCGTACTCGTAATTGGAAAGTTACGGAAGGAGACCCGTCATTTTGCAATGAAAACAACATATAAAACTCTGGCAAATTTCGAAATCAGGCCAAGCGTCTTAATACATATGCAAAAAAATTCATTATTGGCCCACCATTGATTAGAAGATTTCGCTTGTATGAATCGCTATTGGTTTGATACGAATAATGGCAATCGTTTCAGTATGTTAAGGATACAATACAGATGTATCCACAATTCATTTAGAGTTACTTAATAGCCTATTTCTTATACCATATCTCTATCCCGTGAAATTATCGAGCCGAAAGATGGATGCATATGCTGTGTTTCATTTTGCTAAATGATATCAATTAAATGGTGTATCAATTCCATAAATTGGATATAGCAATAAAAAAACCAGCAAAATTCTTTCTAATATTTTAGATAGAGGAAACATCTAAAATATTAGAAAGAATGTACTCTTCTATCCAAATCCAATTTGCATTGATAAAATCAATCCAAATTCCAGTAGTAGATGAATAATTGCAAATTTTTGTGTGTACGAGATTAGAATAACTTCAAAATAACTGACATAATTTTTTATTTTTCCTGATCAGAAAAATATATGAAAAAGAAAGGAGGTAGAAAAATTTTGGGATTTATGGTTAAAGAAGAAAAAGAAGAAAACAGAGGTTCTGTTGAATTTCAAGTATTTAGTTTCACCAATAAGATACGGAGACTTGCTTCACATTTGGAATTACACAAAAAAGATTTTTCATCCGAAAGAGGTCTACGAATACTTTTGGGAAAACGTCGACGTTTGCTAGCTTATTTGGCAAAGAAAAATAGAGTACGTTATAAGAAATTAATCAGTCAGTTGAATATTCGGGAGCAGTAATTTAATCGTTCGAATTTTTTTCTTTTTTTATTAGTAGTCTTATAGTAGTCTTAGATTTTGCATTTTGATGAGCCTCGTTTTGAGGAATTCATGGAATAATCCATTTTCATGGAATAATGAATTAAGGAAGAAAGGATATGAGTCTACCGCTTACAAGAAAAGATCTCATGATAGTCAATATGGGCCCTCAACACCCATCAATGCATGGTGTTCTTCGACTGATCGTTACTCTTGATGGTGAAGATGTTATTGATTGTGAACCCATATTAGGCTATTTACACAGAGGAATGGAAAAAATTGCGGAAAACCGAACTATTAAGAGATGAGGGAAATAGAGAGATGGTAGAAGGGGATAGGAAAGGGGAAGATATTTGTAAATTCCTTAAGTTAAGAAAGAAAAAAGAATAAAAATACGGATACATAACATAAAAAAAAGAATAAATAAGACGAAATTCGTCCTCCTCCTACATATTTAATTTCTTCTCCTATACAAAAACTAACAAGACCCACCCCATTGGTAATTCCATCAATGACACCTTTATCAAAAAATTCCGTTAGTTCGGTTAATGCTCTTATACCGAAGGTAAAGACCCTAGTATAGAAAATATCTATATAACCGCGATTATATGACCAACTGTATATATTTTTTTTTATTTTATCAAAAAAGTACGAAAAAGGACTTTCCTTGTAAAAGGAATTTTGTAAATCCAAATTCTGAAAAAAAGAATAAGAGGATCCATAGAAAATATATGCAATGAATAAACCGAAGATAGCTAAACTTACAGAATAAATTGCATTAGTAAAAAATTCATATGAATTTATGGAAGAATTAGAACTTTCCTGGGTAAAGTTTATTGAGGGAGTTAACCACTTTGATAATATGGTTAACCCCCCTATTCCATTATCCGTCGCTCCATTATCAAAAGAGATTCCTATGAATCCAATGAACAAAGTAAAAAGCAGTAATATAAGAAGAGGAAATAACATAGTATTTTCCGTTTCATGCGGATAGGCAAAAGTTTTTTTAGCCCCAAAGGACGTACTAAAGGATCCTATCCTATTTGTTGTATTACCTTGAATTTTTGGTATATTTTGTAAAAAAAAAGAAACTCCATTCTTTGTTGTTGATAAAATGAAACCCCTATTCACTCCTTTGGGTATCCTTTTTCCCCACAAGGATATTGAATACAAGGGACCCTCTTTAGTGCTACTATAATTTTGAAAATGAACGCGCAAATACCCATCAAATGTAAGTAAATATATCCGAAACATATAAAAGGCAGTTAATCCTGCAGTAAAGGAAGCTATTATTCCAAAAAAGGGCGAATATAACCAACTATTACTAAGGATCTCATCTTTGGACCAAAAGCAAGCAAGAGGCGGAATACCACAAAGAGAAAGTGTACCCCATAAAAAAGCGGATCTTGTAATTGGAATATATTTTCTTAAACCGCCCATAAGAACCATATTCTGACTTTTATCTGGTGAATATCCAACAAGAGGTTCCATTGAATGAATAATTGATCCGGATCCCAAGAACAATAAAGCTTTTGAATAAGCATGAGTGATCAAATGAAATAAAGCAGCTTGATAAGAACCTATACCTAAAGCTAACATCATATAACCCAATTGAGACATTGTAGAATAGGCTAAGCTTCTTTTAATATCTCTCTGAGCAAGAGCTAAAGTAGCTCCTAAGAAGAGTGTTATTGTACCTACTAAAGAAATTAAACTCATTATCAAAGGTAGAGATATGAAAAGAGGAAGAAGTCGAGCTAGAAGAAAAATACCCGCAGCAACCATAGTTGCTGCGTGTATAAGAGCTGAAATGGGAGTGGGTCCTTCCATAGCATCGGGTAACCATACGTGAAGAGGGAATTGTGCGGATTTCGCAACTGCACCAAGGAATAATAAAAAAGCACACAAAGTAGTAAGTAAAGAATTAATTCCATTATTAGGAATCCAGTTATTAGCTATTTTGAACAAATCCCTAAACTCTAAACTACCTGTTATCCAAAAAAAACCTAAAATTCCTAATAATAGACCAAAATCCCCTACACGATTAGTTACAAAAGCTTTTTGACAAGCACTCGCTGCGATTGGTCGTGTAAACCAAAAGCCTATCAATAAATAGGAACACATTCCTACGAGTTCCCAAAAAAAATAAATTTGTATCAAATTGGAGCTAGTAACCAATCCTAGCATGGAAGTATTGAAAAAACTTATATAAACAAAAAATCTCAAATACCCTTCATCGTGAGACATATAACCGTCACTATAAATAAGAACCAGGATTCCTACAGTAGTAATTAGTATTAACATAATAGAAGTAAGCGGGTCAATCAAGTATCCAAATTCTAAAGAAAAATCATTATTGACGGTCCAAGACCATAGATATTGATAGATAGAACTTCCATTTATTTGTTGAATAGACAGTTGAACTGAGAATACCATAGCTATACTTAAGAGTAAAACACTAGGAAAAGCCCATATGCGACGAAGATTTTTTGTTGCTGTCGGAATAAAAAAAAGGCCAAATCCCATTGACATAATAACTGGAAGTGGGAGAAGAGGGATTACCCATGCATATTGATATATATGTTCCATAAGAAAAGAAGTTGCAATTTTTACTTGAAATTTTTACTTGAATTTTTATATAAAATAAAAGGGTTTCCGATTCACCAAATCAATTCTTATCTCTTTCTGAAGGAATAAATAAAAAGAATAAGAAAAAATACTGGAATTCTTAATTTTTTCAAAAATTTATTTCATTGAGATAATCTAAAATTCAAAATGGGTTTAATTGGTTAAATTCAAAAAGTTAATCAAAAAACTTCTGTTTCGTAACTGATTGACTGAATTCCAATGAAAAGAAAACCCATGTTTATAAAAAATTATAAAAGAGTTCTTACTTCATATAGAACTCAAATCCTAATGACTATAATTACCTAAGTTTAAGAATGTCCTGTTTAAGAAACTCCGTATTTTTTGTTTTGATGGGTATTCCATAATGGAATACCATTCTGAACTTAATTAACTATTTGGATTCCCCCTTCTTTTTATCCACCCATCTTATATAGGGGATAGGCTTCCATACCGTATATCTATATATGGAGTATACTTGATATATAAATATCTATAAATAGATTTAAAGGGGAAACCTTTCCATATATTCTATATTATTAAAACAAAGTATAAAATATATACGGAAAAAAATTCAGAATGTCAGTATCTTTCAGTATCTAAGTATAAATACTAAGAAAAAGAGGAAAGAGGGATTGATTTGCCACAATAGATGTCTTTCACATACAACTAGAAAAAAATAATTTCCTTTTTGAATGGCTGTTCCAAAAAAACGTATTTCATTGTCAAAAAAGCGTATTCGTAAAAATATTTGGAAGAAAAAAACTTATTTTTCCATAGTACACTCTTACTCTTTAGCAAAATCAAGATCATTTTCCAGCGGGAATGAACATCCAAAACCAAAGGGTTTTTTGGGGCAACAACAACAAACAAATAATAAGTAATACGGTTTTGGAATAATCTGAATTGACCTATCAAAAAATTATTCCAATTACTTAAATATGAATAATTTCAATTAATTAATTAATGTACTTTTATGTGTTGAATTACTCAGTACAATATTGTTAGAACAAACTCCTCTGATATATAGAATAAAAGTTTTGGTATACTGTGTGCTAAGTATTCTTTCCCTATCAATGATCCATTAATTTTTCATAATAGAATTCTCATATTTTATTATGAGAATTCTATTATGAAAAGTGGAGTATTCTTGCAATAGTACTTATGGCTTCCATTTTCTCCAAAATCGTTGGTTTAATGTTAGTAAAGTAAATCCTATTAATATTAATAGGAGCATAAAGTTTGATTCTATAAATTTTTCCTTTTATTGAAAGAATTCTCCAAATTTAAGGGAGAAACTAATTAGAAAAAAAGGAGTTCCAACTCTTTCAAGCAGTCTTTCTATTCTATTAGGCACAGCAAGAGTTTATTGTAAAAAAAATTGCAATGATACTACCAAACGAAGTCTATTTTAATGAAGACTCTAATGTTCCTAAATTTTATAGACTTTCCCAATCTCGACGATTCGCGAGATAATAGCTATTATTCTTTTAAGTTACCCATTATTTGAAGTTAGCCGCCATGGTGAAATTGGTAGACACGCTGCTCTTAGGAAGCAGTGCTCAAGCATCTCGGTTCGAATCCGAGTGGCGGCATTCTCGAAAAAGAATACAATAGATTAGAAAATGGATTCAATTCGAAATTTACAATTTTGTAATGGGACCTTCCCCTTATGCTATTTGCAACTTTAGAACATATACTAACTCATATCTCTTTCTCAACCATTTCTATTGTGATTACGATTCATTTGATAACCTTATTAGTTCGTGAACTTGGGGGATTACGTGATTCGTCAGAAAAAGGAATGATAGTTACTTTTTTCTCTATAACAGGATTCCTAGTTTCTCGTTGGGCTTCTTCGGGACATTTTCCATTAAGTAATTTATATGAGTCATTGATCTTCCTTTCATGGGCTCTGTATATTCTTCATACCATTCCTAAGATACAGAACTCTAAAAATGATTTAAGCACAATAACTACGCCAAGTACTATTTTAACGCAAGGCTTTGCCACATCGGGTCTTTTAACTGAAATGCATCAATCCACAATACTAGTACCTGCTCTACAATCTCAGTGGTTAATGATGCATGTCAGTATGATGTTACTAAGCTATGCAACTCTTTTGTGCGGATCCTTATTATCTGCCGCTATTCTAATCATTAGATTTCGAAAGAATTTCCATTTCTTTTCTAAAAAGAAAAAAAATGTTTTATTTAAAACATTTTTCTTTAGTGATTTTAATGCAAAAAGAAGTGCTTTAAAAAGCACCTCTGTTCCTTCATTTCCAAATTATTACAAATATCAATTAACGGAGCGTTTGGATTCTTGGAGTTATCGTGTCATTAGTCTAGGATTTACCCTTTTAACCATAGGTATTCTTTGTGGAGCAGTATGGGCTAATGAGGCGTGGGGATCCTATTGGAATTGGGATCCTAAGGAAACTTGGGCATTTATTACTTGGACCATATTTGCAATTTATTTACATAGTAGAACAAATCCAAATTGGAAGGGTACGAATTCGGCACTTGTAGCTTCGATAGGATTTCTTATAATTTGGATCTGCTATTTTGGTATCAATCTATTAGGAATAGGTTTGCATAGTTATGGTTCGTTTACATTAACACCTAAATGATTACATAAACTGAAACCTTCATGAAATGCACGTTTTTACTTTTTTGTTTTATTTGAGAACCCTTTGAGAGGGCGTTCAAAGGGTTCTCAAATAAAACAAAAAAGATCTAATTAGACTTTTTACTTTTTTCTGCATTAATAGTAATAGAGCGGACTAATTAAAAAAACCTATTTAGGATAATAATTGGATAAGAGAGCCTCTACCCTGTCAACGGATAGGGAGAGAACTAAATCTGGATAAATACCAATACCTATTACTGGTAAAAAGATACAGATTAAAATAAAGAGTTCCCGTGGTCCAGAATCCACAAAATTTGCGTTTGGAACATTAAATAGCTTGTATCCATAGAACATCTGGCGTAACATAGATAATAAATAAATAGGGGTTAATATCATTCCGATTGCCATTACAAAAGTAATTAGCATTTTTGGCATTAACAGAAATTTTGGACTAGTAATTAGTCCAAAAAAGACTACTAATTCTGCGACAAAACCACTCATTCCTGGTAAGGCAAGAGAAGCCATTGAAAAGCTACTAAACATAGTAAAAATTTTCGGCATTGGGATAGATATTCCCCCAAGTTCTTCGAGATAAACAAGACGCATTCTATCAGAAGCCGTTCCTGCCAAGAAAAAAAGTGTAGCACCAATAAATCCATGGGATAATATTTGTAAAATAGCTCCATTGAGTCCAATGTTGGTTATGGAACCAATTCCTATAATTATGAAACCCATATGAGATACGGAGGAATAGGCTATTCTTTTTTTGAAATTTCGTTGACCAAGAGAAGTTGAAGCTGCATAGATTATCTGGATAGCTCCTATTATTACCAACCAGGGCGAAAATAGATAATGAGCATGAGGTAATAATTCCATGTTGATACGAATCAATCCATATGCTCCCATCTTTAATAAGATTCCCGCTAAAAGCATACATGTACTATAATGAGCTTCCCCATGGGTATCTGGTAACCACGTATGTAGGGGTATAATCGGCAATTTGACAGCATAAGCAATAAGGAAGCCAAAATATAAAAGTATTTCCAAGGTTGCTGGGTATGATTGATTAATTAATCTTTCCAAATCTAATCCTGGTTCATTGGAACCATATAAGCCCATACCCAGAACTCCGATTAAGAAAAAAATGGAACCGCCTGCAGTATACAAAATAAATTTTGTAGCTGAATATAAACGCCTCTTTCCCCCCCACATGGATAAAAGTAAGTAAACAGGAATTAATTCTAACTCCCACATGATAAAAAAAAGTAAAAGATCTCGCGAAGAAAATAATCCTATTTGACCACTATACATTGCGAGCATCAGGAAATAGAATAATCGCGAATTCCGGGTAACTGGCCAAGCTGCTAAAGTAGCTAAAGTAGTTATAAATCCTGTCAATAAAATAGATCCTACTGAAAGTCCATCGATTCCCAATCTCCAGTGAAAATCGAGGATATCTATCCATTTATAATCCTCCTTTAGTTGGATTAAGGGATCCTCCAGTTGGAAATGATAACAGAATGCATAAGTCATTAGAAGGAATTCTAATAAACAAATGGATATAGTATACCACCTAATGATTTTGTTTCCCCTATGGGGTAAAAAGAAAATTAATAAACCTGCAAATATCGGCAAAACAACAAGTATTGTTAACCAAGGAAAATAACTCATGATAAAGTGATAAAGACAAGATACGTTTTGACCAGAAAAGCCCGTGCTCGATTATTTCAAGCACAGGCTTCTTCGGTAAAGAGGAATCAGACGATTCGAATGAAGTTTTTTGTAACGTATCAATAAGATAGAGCCATACTACGGGTTGTTTCAGGTCCTAAATAAACACGGACACTTAAAAAATCTGTCGGGCAGGCGGATTCGCATCTTTTACAACCCACACAATCTTCAGTTCTCGGCGCGGAAGCAATTTGCTTGGCTTTACATCCATCCCAAGGTATCATTTCTAATACATCTGTTGGACAAGCTCGTACACATTGAGTGCATCCTATACATGTATCGTAAATTTTTACGGAATGTGACATTGGATCTATAAATTTTTCTTTTCAACATAAAATTTTTCGATCTGGTAAAAATGAAATTAGTACTATCATGAGTCATATGTATTGTAGACACCAGACGAAGCAATGGTTTATCCAAACCTCAAAAAATATATATATATATTTTTTTTAATCCGTTTGTGAGAAAGCGTGAAAAAAGCCAAGAGACTTGAATTTTTGACTTCAATAATCAGAATTATATGAATTGTAGATACAAATTCGAATTAGCCAATAAATTGGCTATCGTCTTTTCAATATAAATTATTGCAATATTAAAATTGCAATATCAATGAATTACAAAAATTCATTTAAGTGAAAAAGAATACTATGCAATAACCTATTAAAAAAAAATGTATATTCTCAAATAATACTAAGAAAATAGTATTGATTTCCATTCATCTTAATATTCAATATTATTATATATGCGCCTTTGTTTATAGGATTGTATATCTAATTATTCAATAAATTAGATTGATTGACACGAGTTGATTTCCTATTACGATGGATGGAAGAAAGAATGGATAGTCCAATAGCGGCCTCAGCAGCCGCAAGGGCTATCACAAAAATTGCAAAAATGTCTCCTTTTAATTGGCGACTATCAAATAGATCAGAAAATGTTACGAGATTTAGATTAATTGAATTCAGTATAAGTTCAAGACATATTAGAGCTCTAACCATGTTTCGGCTTGTGATCAATCCATAGATACCAATCGAAAATAAATAGACACTCAAAAAAAGTACATGCTCAAACATCATTAATTAACTCCTTATAAATCTCGATTCATCTCAATATGAGGACAAGAATTGAACCGATTCAATTAATTACAATAGAACAATTACACAACAAAAGAGAAAAGAAAGAAGGTATTTGTTGGCAGTAGATCGGTTTTACTAAATCAAAATTTTGATTCTTTAGTTATTTATTTTAGATTTGCAATTCTTAGAATTTTTACTATTTCCAAATTTTCTTATTGCCGAGCCATAGTAATTGCACCTATTAAAGAAACTAGAAGAATTATGGAAATGAGTTCAAACGGAAGATAAAAATCGGTTGCTAAATGAATCCCAATTTGTTGAACATTATTTATGAGACCCTGTTCTACTATTTGGTTTGATCTTGTAGTCCAAAGAATTCCATACCATGACGTATCTGGGATAGTAGTCATTAGTGAAAAAACAATAGTTATACAAACTAGTGAAGTGAACCCATCTCCAATAGTCCAATAATTCTTATCTTTAGACCATTCTGAGCCATTTACGAACATTACGGCGAATATGATCAAGACATTTATGGCTCCCACATAAATAAGAAGTTGTGCCACAGCTACAAAGTAGGAATTTAATAAAAAATAGAATAAGGATATACAAACAAGAACTAATCCCAGCGAAAAGGCAGAATAAATGGGGTTGTTAAGTAATACTACTCCTAGACCCCCTAGTAGAAGAACAAATCCCCCAAATAGCATAAGAATCTCATGTATTGGTCCAGGTAAATCCATTATGGATAAAAAGAAATTAATAGTATAAAATTTTTCATGAACTGACTAAAACTAAAGGATTCAAGAAAGGCAAAAGGGATTAGGATATTTTTTGGGGGTATAAGCTGTATAGTTAGAAATTATATCACGAAAATCTAGTCTGATTTAAAATAATCAAAAATTCCGAATAAGCATGTAGTTATTCGTTTTTCTTTATAGTTAGTAAAGGATTATTCTTTTTTTATAACAAAAAGAAAAGAAAAAAATACGAATTTAGTAATCAGTAATCGTTCTTGAATTCGAAGATTTATCTTCCTCTATTTTACTTTTAGTAGAATTTCTAATTGTTTGAATTGTGTAATCTTCCATTATGGAGATCGGTAACCGACTTAAAGCAATTTGATTGTAATTCAATTCATGACGATCATAAGTAGAAAGTTCATACTCTTCAGTCATTGATAAACAGCTTGTCGGACAGTACTCAACACAATTGCCACAAAATATACAAACTCCGAAATCAATACTATAATTAAGCAATTGCTTCTTTTTAATATCCTTTTCAAATCTCCAATCCACAAGGGGTAGATCTATCGGACATACGCGAACACATACTTCACAAGCAATACATTTATCAAATTCAAAGTGGATTCGGCCCCGAAAACGCTCCGGTGTAATTGATTTTTCGTAAGGGTAGTGAATCGTTATAGGTAAACGATTTGTGTGGGATAAGGTAGTTATGAAACTTTGACCAATGTACCGTGTAGCACGTATTGTTTGTTGACCATAACTCATGAACCCAGTTACCATAGGGAACATATTCATTCTAAATATCTATGAAAAAGATATGTTTCTTTCTCTTGTTTGAGAGAACCTTTGTGTTGAAAATATTCTTACTGTTATTGTATTATCTTATTTATAGTGAAACAAGTTGGGAAGAGGTTGTTAATAAGAGATTGCCCAGAGAAATAGGTAAAAGAAATTTCCATCCAAGATTTAATAACTGATCCATTCTCATCCTGGGTAAAGTCCATCTTATTGTGATAGAAATGAAGAGAAATAAATAAGCTTTAGTTAATGTAATAAAGATACCTATTGTTATTTCCAAAATTCCAATTGGGTTATTCATTTGGAAAAAATCAAAAAAGGATATATAGGGAATAGATAAATTCCACCCACCTAAGTAGAGAACTGTTACAAATAAAGAGGAAACTAATAAATTGAGGTAAGAAACAAGATAAAATAAACCATATTTTATACCGGAATATTCGGTTTGATAACCTGCTACTAATTCTTCCTCTGCTTCTGGTAAATCAAAAGGTAATCTTTCACATTCTGCCAACGAAGAAATTAGAAAAACTAGAAAACCTATAGGCTGGCGCCAAATATTCCATCCAAAAAAACCATACTTTGACTGTGCTTCAACTATATCAACTGTACTTGAACTGTTAGATAATCATAGTCGATGATAACATCACAGTTCCCACCGCTATTCCAAAACCGTACGTGAAACCTTAGCTTCATACGGCTTCTCTATGATCAGAAAAAAGAGAGGACTGTTTCGTTATTAGCCCCCGGGGCGCAGATAGAATTAGGTAAAATAAAATAGATGGCAAAGTCCTAAATTAGACCAAAGTAATTCTGTCTGCTAGAATAAGAAAAAGAGCTTCTGAATTGATCTCATCCTTTATAATATAATAAATTTATTTCTTTCTTCAGTAATAACTTAATCTTGGAATAAAATACTTGTTATAGGAATTAAATTAATAAATGAAAAGATTTGGGTATTAGTTCATAAGGAATTCTCTATGAATAGAGGAAGGAAATAATTCCAATTTTTTTGTATTGCACTCCACATCTTTTGTCCTACTCTTCTTTCCCTAGGTAGGGGGTATTTAAAATTAAAAAGAAAAAAAGGGGTAAAGGGTTAATTCGTTCTTTATAGCCATTTCCTTAACAAGTGAATGGGAACATACTCTGGATCGGAATACGAAGAAAGTACTACTTGATAATTTCCACTAATTTCAAGTCCTTATTATGATTCCTTTTATGGGGCAAAATCTCTAATATCTTAGATTCCCCATTCTTAATCCTTTATGTACTTTAGTGTTCCTAACCCTTCACTAACTTTTGATGGATTCTTCTTATGATTATAAGTTATAGTAATAACTAGGAATATTCTAGTAATGGAATTCCATATCGCGAATCCTTTATTCTTGCCCGCTTCAAGATAGGATGACTAATTAAAAAATATCAATCTTGGGATAAAGAGTTTACACTGCTTATGTTTACTTCAACTTTTTTCTTGTACGTAGGAAATGAGATTTTTCTTTTTACTACAAATTTATAAGGTGTTTTGTTTCACTCATATAGCTATCTAGTTTAACTTACCAACCCGAATACGGAATAATAAAAGGAAGATAAATAGTTAATGGATTTTATAGGAAAAAGACCCCATTTTAACGAATCACACGTAGAGATATTGCTAGCACACAAAAAGTTAATGGTATTTCATAACTAATGGATTGAGCAGCAGCTCGTAGACCGCCTGAAAAAGAATATTTATTATTTGAGCTATATCCTGCCATAAGAAGACCGATAGGGGCAATACTTGAAATGGCAATCCATAAAAAAACACCAATACTAAGATCAGCTAAAACAAAATGATATCCCAAAGGGATAACTAAAAAACTTAATAAAATGGATATGACTGCTATAGAGGGTCCAATGCTAAATAAAGGAATATCCCCTCGGGATGGTAGTATATCCTCTTTTAAAAGTAGCTTAGTCCCATCTGCTATAGCTTGAAGCAGTCCCAGGGGGCCCGCATATTCAGGACCAATACGTTGTTGTATCGACGCGGATATTTCTCTTTCTAACCACACAATTACGAGTACCTCTATTGTGATTCCCAAAAGGAGGGTCAAAATGGGTAGAATCGATATGAGTCCATAGACTTCTTTTAATAATTCCGATTTCGAAAAAGAATTTATAGTTTCTACCTCTACCCTATCTATTATCATTTCAACGATCAACTTCTCCCATAATGATATCTATACTACCTAATATCGTCATGATATCAGCCAATTTCATTTTTTTAACTAGTTGAGGAAGAATTTGCAAATTAATAAAACCGGGTGGACGAATTTTCCATCTCCAGGGGAAAAGGCTATCATCTCCTACTAGATAAATTCCTAATTCACCTTTTGGGGCTTCCACTCTTACATAAAGTTCTTGCTTTGACAATTCAAAATTGGGTGAAGGTTTTTTACCAAGAAATCTATATTCAAAATCATTCCATTCGGAATTCTTTGCTTTCTTAAAGCGTCGGACTTCTAAATTCTCATAAGGGCCTCCAGGAATTTTTTCTACTGCTTGTTGAATTATTTTAATAGATTCCCTCATTTCACTGACTCGTACTAAATAACGAGCTAATGAATCCCCTTCTTTTTGCCACTGGACTTTCCAATCAAATTGGTTGTAAGATTCATAAGGATCCACTTTACGAAGATCCCATTGTATTCCAGAAGCTCGTAACATAGGTCCCGATAAGCCCCAATTTACTGCTTCTTCTCCCCTAATAAAACCTACTCCCTCAACTCGCTCTAAAAAAATGGGATTCTGTGTAATAAGTTGTTGATATTCAACAACTCCGCGTAAAAAATAATCACAGAAATCCAAACATTTATCGATCCATCCATAAGGTAGATCCGCGGCTACTCCTCCGATGCGAAAGTAATTGTGCATCATTCGCATACCTGTAGCAGCTTCAAATAGATCGTATATTAATTCTCTCTCTCTAAAAATATAGAAAAAAGGGGTCTGTGCGCCGAGATCCGCCATAAAAGGCCCAAGCCATAACAAGTGAGAAGCTATACGGCTCAGCTCTAACATAATTACCCTAATATAGCTGGCTCTTTGTGGTATTTGAATATTCTCCAAGAATTCTGGTGCATTTACCGTTATTGCTTCTGTAAACATAGTAGCTAAATAATCCCATCGTGTTACATAAGGTAAGTATTGTATAATAGTTCGGTTTTCCGCAATTTTTTCCATTCCTCTGTGTAAATAGCCTAATATGGGTTCACAATCAATAACATCTTCACCATCAAGAGTAACGATCAGTCGAAGAACACCATGCATTGATGGGTGTTGAGGGCCCATATTGACTATCATGAGATCTTTTCTTGTAAGCGGTAGACTCATATCCTTTCTTCCTTAATTCATTATTCCATGAAAATGGATTATTCCATGAATTCCTCAAAACGAGGCTCATCAAAATGCAAAATCTAAGACTACTATAAGACTACTAATAAAAAAAGAAAAAAATTCGAACGATTAAATTACTGCTCCCGAATATTCAACTGACTGATTAATTTCTTATAACGTACTCTATTTTTCTTTGCCAAATAAGCTAGCAAACGTCGACGTTTTCCCAAAAGTATTCGTAGACCTCTTTCGGATGAAAAATCTTTTTTGTGTAATTCCAAATGTGAAGCAAGTCTCCGTATCTTATTGGTGAAACTAAATACTTGAAATTCAACAGAACCTCTGTTTTCTTCTTTTTCTTCTTTAACCATAAATCCCAAAATTTTTCTACCTCCTTTCTTTTTCATATATTTTTCTGATCAGGAAAAATAAAAAATTATGTCAGTTATTTTGAAGTTATTCTAATCTCGTACACACAAAAATTTGCAATTATTCATCTACTACTGGAATTTGGATTGATTTTATCAATGCAAATTGGAT